TCCATCCCTTAATCTACTGGATTTTACGGAGCCCACTCATCCACGACATCGTCGGGTATGATCATAGAAAAGATTCTCTTCAAGTGAACCAGCCTATCCCCTGTATGGGGCTTACACAGCGGTTGGAACAAAGACACATTTGGTTATGAATTCCAATGTAGCAGATAAAGTCATATTTCTGCACGGCCCGATCAATAGTTCAAGTCACACACTCCCATAATCCATTTTCTCTTTATAGAATTCCCTTCAACTTTTTATGTCAAAAACATAATAAAATATTGTGTAGTTGAAGGGAAATATCCAAATACATGTCTTATTTTTTTAATAATCCATATTTCTAGCAATAAAATACTATTGGTCCTTCACCAAGTAATAAGATAAATGAGTAATTACAAATATCTAGAATCTATATTATTTATAAGGGACCAGAAATACCTTGCTTACGTATCATTAGGAAATGCATTAACATAAATACGGCCGTAAGAAGAGGTAATACAAAAGTGTGTAAACTATAAAAACGAGTCAAAGTGGATTGTCCAACACTAGCACTTCCGCGTAATAATTCTACAAGAGGCGATCCGATTACCGGAATAGCGTCAGGTACACCTGTTACAATTTTGACTGCCCAATAACCAATTTGATCCCAAGGTAAAGAATAACCTGTTACACCAAAAGATGCGGTCAATACACCCAGAACCACACCAGTAACCCAAGTTAATTCGCGAGGTTTTTTAAAACCGCCGGTGAGGTATACACGAAATACGTGCAGGATCATCATTAGGACCATCATACTTGCCGACCATCGATGAACTGATCGGATTAACCAACCAAAGTTAGCTTCAGTCATTATATATTGAACAGAAGCAAAAGCCTCAGTAACAGTTGGACGGTAATAAAAAGTCATAGCAAATCCCGTAGCTACTTGTACTAAAAAACAAGTAAGGGTAATTCCTCCTAGACAATAAAATATGTTGACATGCGGAGGAACATATTTACTAGTTATATCATCTGCAATCGCCTGAATCTCAAGACGTTCTTCGAACCAATCATAAACTTTATTGAGATAGGTAAACCAAGGTTACTCCCCCTCCAAGAACTGTATATGAGAATTTCATCTCGTACAGCTCAAACAAAAAAAAAAGAACCACATACTGATTGAAACGGATATGGAATATAAAGTTTTAAACTTCTCTCTCATTCAATATTATTAAAAGATATGAAAGAGTCAAAATGCGAAAGCTCTTCTTTGTGGTTAAATGCCAAAAAATCAAGTCAGCTCATTCGTCTTTATGTTGTGTTGATCGTTACAGGCCTCTTGAATCTTCTAGATTACCTATCTTTATTGCCTTTTTTATTTGGTATTTGTATGGAACGGGGAATGGGGATTTCTTCTTGTTTTCTTTATTATTGATAGGAATTCTCTTGTTAAGACCCTACTTAACTAATCAATTGAAACCTCAGATTCATACGAGAACCACGATAATTCAATGAAACCTTCAAAGTCCAAAATTCACTGAGTGAGAACCATTGGATCATCACTTATTCAATCAAAAAAATAGCTATAATGACTAAAAAAATAAAATACAAAGAAGCGCTTATCCTTTGATCCAAATAAGAGTTTAAAAGCAGAAAAATATTTTGATTTATTAAAGTTTATAAGATAGAACGGAAAGAAGTCCGGCTACGAGGTCTGAGTATTAAGTATGAATCATAGTTCGAATACTTTGTGATCTATTTGATCTATTTCGTGCTCCGGATACTCGAATGAATATCCGACGAAGTAAAACCATCTTGATAAAGATGACAGATCCCATTCTCTGTACTATCCATAGGGTCAATTCTAACAAGTCACACACTCATATTCCGGAAATATACAATGCAGAAAAAAAATTTCGCGGTCGAACTACCAAAGGAGAATAGGCTAAAATTTTTAGACCTACATACTTTACTTTTTTGTATCCAGCTAAAGGGACTTCCAGATTCTTCTCAGTCTAATTCACTGAAATTCCATCCAGTAGAACAGAAGAATTATAAATCTCCAAAATAATAGATAAGAATACCGCAAATAGAGCCATTGCAACACCCATCAAAGGGGTCGTTCCCCATCCAGGAGCTACTTTACCATATTCGGAATTCAATGGTTTCAATAACTTCCCTACAGTAGTGCTTCTTGGACCAGATCTAGAACTATCCTCAACAGTTTGTGTAGCCATAAATCTTATTTTGTATTCATTACGATCTGTTGACTTTGTATACCATTCCGTTGTAAATAAACGATCTTAGCATAGATCCATTGTGGTCTTTCAATTCTATAATAATGGAAACAGCAACCCTAGTCGCCATCTTTATATCTGGGTTACTTGTAAGTTTTACTGGGTATGCTCTATATACTGCCTTTGGGCAACCCTCTCAACAACTAAGAGATCCATTCGAGGAACACGGGGACTAGTTGACGTAATCAGCCTCCAAATATTTGGAGGCTGATTACGTCAATGAAGATAATGAAAAATTATTTCATTTTTTAGTTGAAATTTTAGGTGGTTCCCGAAAAAAAATAGCGAAAAAAATTATCCCTAAAGTGGATACTAAGAGAAATGTATAAACCAATGCTTCCATAAATTTGATCGTGGTTTACAATTATAGCTTTCATACCTGTTTTGTTTACTTGGGAGTATCCCTCTGGATAAAGAAAAAAAGAAAAAGAATCAAAGAAACGGCAGCGGTTTAAATCAAGATTCCTGCAGTACCCTATATTAAATAAAATCGCAAACAGAAACTAGAAGAAAAAAAGAAATGTTGCATCAGACTGCTTGTCTTTTTGTAGTTGGATCTCCAAGTTTTTGGAATGCCCCAAATTCCACTTGAGCATCCAAATCTGGATCAATACCAGCAAAAACATCTCTGAAGAGGGTTCTAGAACCATGCCAAATGTGTCCAAAGAAGAAAAGTAGAGCAAACGAAGCATGTCCAAAAGTAAACCAACCTCTTGGACTGCTACGAAAAACACCATCGGATTTCAAAGTAGCACGATCTAATTCAAAAATCTCACCCAATTGAGCCCGTCTAGCATATTTTTTTACAGTTGCGGGATCACTATAACTCACGCCATTGAGTTCACCACCATAAAACTCAACAGTTACACCTACTTGTTCGACACTATATTTTGATTCTGCCCTTCTAAAAGGGACGTCGGCTCTAACAATTCCGTCTCCGTCTACCAAAACAACCGGAAATGTTTCAAAAAAAGTAGGCATACGACGTACAAAAAGTTCACGCCCTTCTTTATTTCTAAAGACGGGATGTCCTAACCATCCAACAGCTATTCCATCCCCATTGTCCATTGAACCCGCTCGGAATAACCCCCCTTTTGCTGGATTATTACCAATATAATCATAAAAAGCTAATTTTTCAGGAATTTTAGACCAAGCTTCTGAAAAACTTTGATTTTCAGCCAGTCCCGCACTAACTCTTCGATATATTTCTTGTTGAAAGTATCCCTGATCCCATTGATAACGAGTAGGACCAAATAATTCGATGGGAGTAGTTGCAGAACCATACCACATAGTTCCAGCAACAACAAAAGCTGCAAAAAAGACTGCAGCAATACTACTGGAAAGGACGGTTTCAATATTGCCCATACGTAATCCTTTGTATAGACGTTGAGGCGGACGAACACTAAGATGGAATAGGCCCGCTAATATACCCAACGTCCCTGCTGCAATATGATGAGAGGCTATTCCTCCCGGAACAAAAGGGTCAAAGCCCTCCACGCCCCACGCCGGGTTTACGGGTTGGACCTTTCCGGTTAGTCCATAAGGGTCGGATACCCATATTCCAGGACCATATAATCCTGTTACATGAAATGCGCCAAAACCAAAGCAAGCCACTCCTGAAAGGAATAAATGAATTCCAAAAATCTTGGGCAAATCCAAAGAAGGTTTTCCTGTACGTTCATCACAAAAAATTTCTAGATCCCAATATACCCAATGCCAAATAGCTGCCAAGAAGCACAAGCCAGAAAATACGATATGTGCTCCGGCTACCCCTTCGTAACTCCAAAGACCCGGATTCGTTATAGTCCCTCCTGTAATATTCCAACCGCCCCACGAATTGGTTATTCCTAAACGAGTCATGAAAGGTATAACGAACATACCTTGTCTCCACATTGGATCAAGAACAGGGTCGGAGGGATCAAAAACTGCTAATTCATATAGAGCCATCGAACCGGCCCAACCAGCAACCAGAGCAGTATGCATTATATGAACAGAAAGCAAACGACCGGGATCATTCAATACAACAGTATGAACACGATACCAAGGCAAACCCATGGAAATACCCCTTTATCAACGAAAAATAGACACTATGTAACTTTATTGCATTGGAAAAAACTATGCTACGGACCCCCCTTTTTTAGGTAATTATTTCGGAGAAAGGATTAATATTTGTTCTATTCTGTTAGTAATAATGGAACAATTCGATTCATAAGAAAAAAGGGAAGCGGATCTATTCTATATCCGATAAGTACCAATACGCAATGGGGGTGAATCCTATTTTATATGAACCAAGATAGCTATTGTTGTTCATCATTCAGAAGCCCGTTCGTAAAAAATTTCCTTTACTTTTATTTTATATTTTATTTTAGCTTATTCAACTTATGTATTAAATATGATTAATTTAAATATGATTAATAAAGTAGGAAAAAAGGATAATAGTATTAAAAAACGAAACCCCCAGTTTTACGTTTCCACATCAAAGTGAAATAGAGAACTTCATTCTCTTTTTTTTTCATTTCATGCCTATTGGCGTTCCAAAAGTACCTTTTCGAAGTCCTGGAGAAGGAGATACATCTTGGGTTGACATATAGTGCGACTTGTCAGATATATTGGGCTATATGGGATTTACCCATTTTCTCCCTCGATCGAGATATCCTCTGTTTTGCCCAAAAAGATTGATTGAATTATCAAAAATTTGTAACGCGAAGCGCAAAAAATAAAGTGGAATTAAATGCAGGGAGTATTTAGATTGATATTAGATTATCAAATTTTTTTTATGGTTTACGTGATCGGACTAATAAAATGAAGTATCCAGGCTCCGTTTAGTAAAAACCCAATTGATATTACTACTTATATAATATGCAAAATTATGATAAAAATTCTAAAAAAAAAATTTTTGAAACAGGGTGATCTAAAACAGACTGTTGCTCAAATCAAATAATATAATGAAAAATTTGTTGACTAGTTGACAGAAGACATGTGAAAGAAATGAATTGAAAAAAAAAGAAGGAGTAGTAAAAAAAGATGCGGTATTTGGTTCATTTGTCCTATATGTGCAAATCAAAATCGGGCAAATTTTTCCTTTTACTCGGGGTAGAGCATAAACCTAAAAAATGGAATCAAAAAAAGGAAGAAGCCCGTTCAGGAACAAGAAAAAACCATCGACATTTCAACTGAATCTCGATGAAAAAAAAATATCAACGAATCAAGTTAGTCTGACAGGCTTAATCAATCGTTTTATTATAGGATTATAATATCTAATAAAAGGGGCCAAAACAGATTTTTTCTTTGACTTTTGGGAGCAAGTCCTTCCGTTATAAGTTAGAAAGAAAAACCTTCTATGAAAAAAAAAGGGGGTTGGAATCGACACATTGATTTTTTCACAATTTTTGTTGAACCGTATGCATCAAAAGGTGCCTGTACGGCTCCTAAGGAATAAAATTTTATCCTAATCAACCGACTTTATCGAGAAAGATTATTTTTTTTAGGCCAAGAGGTTGATACCGAAATCTCGAATCAACTTATTAGTCTTATGATATATCTCAGTATAGAAAAGGATACCAAAGATCTTTATTTGTTTATAAACTCTCCTGGTGGATGGGTAATATCTGGAATGGCTATTTATGATACTATGCAATTTGTGCGACCCGATGTACAGACAATATGCATGGGATTGGCCGCTTCAATAGCATCCTTTATCCTAGTCGGAGGAGCAATTACCAAACGTATAGCATTCCCTCACGCTTGGCGCCAATGAGTTTTTTTATTTTCGAGAAAAAAATACTATGCCTTCGCCATCGAAAATATGAATTAGTTAAGTAATAATAGCATGGCACTTCGAATTCGATATGAAATTTTTTAGATTAAAAAAATTAGATTATATATTGAAAGAGTAGTATGAGATAAGGAAGGGGTATTTCAAATGATATCTTACCTATTCGGGCACATCTCAGCGTCACAAACTTTGTTTTCACACCGGAAGCTTATTGAAAAAATTTATATATAAAAAAAAAAAAAGACACTTTGGGATTGCTGAATCATAGACAAAGCAAAAAAATGATATATAAAGCAACGGAACCATCATAGTATTTTTTTAACTCCTACAAAAAAGAAGGATGGTAATTGGATGAGTTCTGGATCTGCGTATAATACAACCTATATTTTTTTTTCTTTCGCCAAAAGGAAAGGTAAAAAAAGTAAATTCCATTGTGGAGCCGTATGCAATGCACAAAAAAGCCTGTACGGTTATTCAATTTTCTCTGTTTTTTTGGTTATCTCGCCTCATTCTGCGAAATAGAAGAAAATTTTCTATTATATCATCAGGGTAATGATCCATCAACCCGCTAGTTCGTTTTATGAGGCACAAACGGGAGAATTTATCTTGGAAGCGGAAGAACTACTAAAACTTCGCGAAACTATCACAAGGGTTTATGTACAAAGAACGGGCAAACCTATATGGGTTGTATCCGAAGACATGGAAAGGGATGTTTTTATGTCAGCAACAGAAGCCCAAGCTCATGGAATTGTTGATCTTGTCGCGGTTCAATAAAAAATAGGAGCGATTTCATGCAAATCTACAATTTCTAATTTTATATCTTTTTAGATTAAAGGTTTAGTTTCATATTCTCTTCAATATAAAAAAAATATATTGAAGAGAATCTTGAAGAGAAGTAATTCAGAATTAACCGGTTAGAACTAATCTAAACCAGCCCATTATTTATATGATTCCGTATGCCAACCATTAAACAACTTATTAGAAATACAAGACAGCCAATCCGAAATGTCACGAAATCCCCAGCGCTTCGGGGATGCCCTCAGCGACGAGGAACATGTACTCGGGTGTATGTGCGACTCGTTTAGATCATAGACTGAGACACAAAAAGGAAATTCTTTTTGAAATATCAAGGATCAGTACCTGTGAATAAAATAGAATGGAGGAACTCGATTCATTATTTAAAAAAGATAGATCGTTCATATCTTCTATTGTGTCTGAAACTTATGGTTTACATTGGTGCAAATCCAATCAACTCCATTTTTTAGAAAACCCCCAATGATAACAAATGGTTATCCATTAAGCGGGGGAAATTCCATTTTTTATTAAATCCACTCTTGAAAGAAAAGAACGGACTAACAAGGTAAACGACCAAATCAATTTTACAAATGAAATACCGTTACTGTATAAAGTGGATCTCATTGTGAAAGACCTATTACTGGAATATTGATGGGGTAGAGCCAAAGAATGTGAATTGTACAAGTTACCAATAGTATTGATTAATTAAAAGAAGGAGCTCCGGTGTATAGAGAGGACCTCACCGTTTTAGAAGTAACCATAGAAACGATGGAACCCACTATTTATCCATTCAAAGCAAAGCAAAATACCTAGCAAAAAGTAGTGGTGGGGAAGGTTAGAGTAGCAAAAGCCATTGGAATTTTTTTTTATACATTGGAATAATTCGTTTGGTTATTAATAGACTAGTAAAGGGGAAAAGAATAACTAAAAAAAGAATTAGTTATTCATCAAAGTTTGATTTATTCAATGACTAGAATTAAACGCGGATATATAGCTCGGAGGCGTAGAACAAAACTTCGTTTATTTGCATCAAGCTTTCGAGGGGCTCATTCACGACTTACACGAACTATGACTCAACAGAGAATAAGAGCTTTAGTTTCGGCTCATCGGGATAGGGGTAAAAGAAAAAGGGATTTTCGGCGCTTATGGATCACTCGAATAAATGCCGTAATTCACGAAATGGGGGTATTCTATAGTTATAACCGATTCATACACAATCTGTACAAAAAGCAATTACTTCTTAATCGGAAAATACTTGCACAAATAGCTCTATTAAATAGGAGTTGTCTTTATACGATTTCGAATGAGATAAAAGAATAAGGGGATTGGAAGAAATCCACTAAAATATTTGAAATAGAGTTCTAAGGAGAATGAGCTCGGGGAAGGTAGAGTAGAAATTAGTATTATAAAAAAGTCGTCAAAACAAAACGAGAGTATATAGTCGCTAAAAAAAGAGTTAAGTTATTCTTTTTCTTTTCGAGAATTCTTTTCTTTTTTTGTTTTCTGACAGACACAGACATAACAATCAAATTTTGATTCTTGATTGGATTTTTCGAACAAAATGTTAATCTCTTTTTTAATTCCTTCAGATTGGAATTGTTATTCAATTGAAGAATAAGTCTATTTTTTTCTGGTTCTAAGGCTAGTAGTTCTAGGGGTCGACTCACTTCTTTCAAATTGTTTCTGATTATTAAGAAAAGGTAACAAAGATAAAATACGAGCTTGTTTTATAGCAATAGTGATTAATCGTTGTTGTTTTAAAGTAACTCTATTCACCCGTCTAGATAATATTTTTCCTTGTTCACTAATAAATCGACTAATTAAACTCATGTTTCTATAATCAATTCGATCCCCCGATTGGATCGGGGGCAAACGCCTACGAAAAGATCGCTTGGATTTAGTAAAAAGTCGCTTAGATTTATTCATAATTTTTTTATTCCTTATCTCTATAAAATCCTAATCTCTAAAATCCTATTTTGATCGGATCAAAATAAAAACGATTTATATTTCTATATAGGATAGAGTTTCTATATAGAATTAAGAATATAGGATTAGATTTCTTTCTATTGATTTATTTGTTTATATTTATATATATGTAATAATATATAGATACTAGCATTATTCCTTTTCTTAAAATAAAAGGTGACATACAAGCACTCAATTTTATCTATTTCTTGATTTCCCCGTGAATTGTATGTTTATAACAATAGGGACAGAATTTTCTCAATTCCAATCGACTAGGGGTATTATGCCGATTCTTTTGAGTAATATATCTGGAAATTCCCGCGGATTCTTTCTTAATATCATTTCGAACACAACTGGTACATTCCAAAATAATTGTTACTCGAACATCTTTACCCTTGGCCATGAAACCTCCTTTGGATTTATGATTCACCCCAATCTTCTATTTTATTTTTAGGATCCAGAAAGAACAAGAACCAAAAAAATAGAAGTTGTTAACTAAAAAAAATTTTGAAATATTTCGTTGCAATTAATATTAATTAGTAATTAAATAAAAATTAAATAATAAGCAATACAATGATTTTGTGAAAACTTAAAATCTTTGTAGAGTATTTTTTTTTAAGTATCTCATCGGATACTCTTTCCCTAGCAACACTTTTTTTGTTCTATTACTAATTTAATTGGATCCTGAACCCTCATTTTTATGACCTTTCGCCCCCCCCCACTTTTTTCTAATTATTTTTTTAGAATGAATTAGAAAAAAAAGGGGGGGGATTAGTCCCCGATCGTTGATCGTATCTCTAAAATTTTTCACCCCTTTCTGATGTTAATAACTAGAATGAAAAAAAGGGAAATGTTAATGCATCTGGAAATAAACGATTAATCTCTATTAATAAACCTGCTAACGAAGCGAACCATAGAGTACTTAGTACCGGTGCTACGGAAAGATATGTTTTTAGATCTCGCATTTGAAATCCTCCTTCTTTATTTATTGTATTACATTATATATAGTAATATATATAACTACGGATGTACATGTAGTTAAGAAATTCTTGTATTTGTATACGTAACTTCCGCCCCCCCACTTTGAAAATGAGAATTGAAATATTGTCTACTAGAACGATCTTATAAATTCCATTTGAAATTTGAAAATGGAAACGCCTATTTATGTCAAATTGAAATTGAGAGAATTTTC